TTCCCATAAGAATGAATACTATGATTCGCATTTCGAACAGGCATAGATACAGCATCTATAGGATAACTTCCATCTTGAGAGTTAATTGTTGGTTTTGTACAATATCCGCGATCTCTCCTTATTTGTAATCCAATACACAAATCAATTGGTTCCGTCAGATTAGCTATATGTTGTGTTGTGTCAACTATTTCCACGGAAGGTGGTGAGATGATATCTTGAGCGGTTACGTATTTAGGGCCCTTGACGCAAATGGATGCGTCTCGAACTCCATGTATATTACTTCTCAATACAATTTCTTTCAAATTTAGTAAAATTTCATGTACCGATTCTTCAATACCTACTATCGTAGAATATTCATGTGGCACCTTCTCAGATTTTGCACATGTGATACATGTTCCTTCTATTTCTCCAAGTAAAGCCCTTCGCATGGCAATACCCATGGTATCGGCTTGACCTTTCATAAGTGGGCACAGAATGAAACGACCATAATAAAGACGATTACTATCTATTCTTGATTCAACACACCTCCACTGCAGTGTTCGAGTGGATCCTACTACTTCCTCTCGAACCATACTATAATAATACTATTATTAGATCAGATCATTGAATCATTTATTTCTCTTGAAATCCTTTTTTATTATTTCTACACACGTCTTTTTTTAGGAGGTCGACATCCATTATGTGGCATAGGTGTTACATCACGTACGAAACTTAGTCGTATACCACTTCTACAAATGGCTCGTAATGCTGCGTCTCTTCCAAGTCCAGGACCCTTTATCATAACTCCTGCTCGTTGCATACCCTGATCAACTACAGTACGAATAGCATTTACTGCTGCTGCTTGAGCAGCGTAGGGTGTCCCTCTTCTTGGGCCTTTGAATCCAGAAGTACCAGCGGAGGCCCAAGAAACCACTCGACCTCGTACATCTGTAATAGTTACAATAGTATTGTTCAAACTTGCTTGAACATGAATAATTCCTTTTGGTATTCTACGTCCATTCTTACGTGAACCAATACGCCCATTCCTACGTGAACCAATTCTTGGTATAGCTTTTGTCATATTTTATCATCTCATAACTATGAGTCAGAAATATACAGAAAGAAAAGATACGGAAATATCCATTTCATGTTAAAAGAAATCCCCCTTTTGTTCTTCCTTTATTTTAAAAAGTTTTTTTGAAAGGGTTATCCTTGTCTCTGTTTATGTCTCGGATTGGAACAAATCACTATAATTCGTCCGCGCCGACGGATCAGTCGGCATTTTTCACAAATTTTACGAACGGAAGCCCGTATTTTCATATTTATTATTCCTTACCTTAATGTTGAATCTATTCCTTGGAAGAAAATAAGTCTCTTGCATTTTTTTAATTGTATCGTCGTGAAAATGAAAGGAATGCTTAAAAAATTATTTAATCGTTCGAATCTTTGTTTCGAAGTCTATAAATTATACGTCCCCTGGTTGAATCATAACGACTTACTTCAATTTTGACTCTATCCCCCGGTAGTATCCGTATAAAACTACGGCGGATCCTTCCCGAAATATAACCTAGAATTACATCTTCATTATCTAAGCGGACCCGGAACATACCGTTGGGAAGTGATTCAGTAATTAAACCTTCATGAATCAATTTTTGTTCTTTCATTCCAGGTAAGCTCCTTGAAATATCAACTAATGGAGGAAAAGTTATATAATTCACTTTTCTTCTCTATAAAATAGGAAGTTAGAGATAAAATTAGGATACCGGAGGAGTAAGATCACCATATATATAACAAAAGTTCGCCTCCAATTTTTTCTCGTCGAGCTTCTCGATCCGTCATTATACCTCGAGAAGTGGAAAGAATTACAATTCCTATTCCACCTAAAATCTTAGGAATTTGTTGGTAGTTGGAATAAATTCGTAAACCAGGTCGGCTGATACGCTTTAAAATAGTTTTATGTATTCTTTTCCTAGTCTTTTTATGTCGCAGAGTTAAAACCAAGAAATTTTTGTTACCTTCTTGATGTTTCCGAACGTTTTCAATAAAACCTTCTCGTAGAAGTATTTTCACAATATTTTCGGTAATATTAGTAGATGCTATTCGAATCGTTCCTTTTTTATCCATGTCAGCATTTCTTATAGAAGTTATTATATTGGAAATAGTGTCCCTACCCATGGCGAACTATAATTATTGGTGCCTTTTAATTTTGATATAATTAACATGTTATCTTTTTTGTTTGTTTTATTTTCTTTCATTTTTTTGTTTATTTTGTTTAATTTTTAATATTATAATATAAAAAAAAAGTATATGCGTGAGACACCATCTACTACTCCACTAAATTTGATCTATTTTAGATGTTCTGATATATCCTATTTTAGATGTTCTGATATATCATAGTCTCATTTAGTATTATTTATAATACCTCGGGAGCCAATGAAACTATTTTAGTAAAATTCAACTGTCTCAATTCCCGAGCGATCGCACCAAAGACCCGAGTTCCTTTTGGATTTCCTTCTTGATCAATGACAACCGCAGCATTGTCATCATATCGTATTATGATACCGTTGTCACGTTTGAGTTCTTTACAAGTACGTACAATTACAGCTCTAATTACTTCTGATCTTTCTAGTGGCATATTTGGCACTGCTTCTTTAATTACAGCAACAATAACGTCACCAATATGAGCATATCTATAATTACCAGCTCCTATGATTCGAATACACATCAATTCTCGGGCTCCGCTGTTATCCGCTACATTCAAAAGGGTTTGAGGTTGAATCATATCATTTTATTGGAATCTGTTATTTTAATGGAAAGGATGAAGGAAAGAAAAAAAGAAATATTTTCTGTCCAGAAATAAAGAAACTTGCAGTTGTTTTTTCATCCTCAATATACCATTTAGTTCTACATCTCCATCCTGACAAATTTAGTTCGTATAGGCATTTTGGACGCAGCTAGTGAAATAGCTGTTCTCGCTACAGTTTCAGATACTCCACCCATTTCATAAAGTATTCGACCTGGTTTAACAACGGATACCCAATATTCGGGGGATCCCTTCCCCGAACCCATACGTGTTTCTGCGGGTCTTACTGTAACAGGTTTGTCGGGAAATATGCGTATCCATATTTTTCCACCACGACGCACATATCGTGTCATTGCTCTTCGCCCCGCTTCTATTTGTCTAGCTGTGATCCAAGTGGGTTCGAGTGCTTTAAGAGCGTATCTGCCGAAACAAATATGATTGCCGCGACAAGATATTCCCTTCATTCTTCCTCTATGTTGTTTACGAAATCTGGTTCTTTTGGGGTTATAGTTGATGGTCATTTCTTAATTCGATCTCTACTGCAGAACTGGACATGAAAGTTTCCTTTCATCCAGCTCCTCGCGAATGAAAAGATTCACTAATATGACATATTACAGATACACATGGAAAAAATAATCCAATAAGACATTTATCAATATTGAATTTGTTATATAGGAAGATGTATGTATGGGATATACAGATAGAATGTTTCTATTATGCATATTTATGGATTATAGATAATATAGATAATGTTTTTTTTTATAATGATCCTTATTTTGACTCTTCTCAAATGATGCCAAAATATTGTAATGTAATCTAAAGTTTCGCGGGCGAATATTGACTCTTTGCTTTTTGTTATTTCTAGGTCAATCCATGACTTCTCGAAATAAATTCATTTTTTCTCGGTTCGTTCCGCCATCCCACCCAATGAATTATTCGGATTTGTTTTCAGTAGAATCCTATGCAATTACAGGTTTCATCGTTCCTATAGCTTCTCTATTAATGGTTAAGTCTGAACTCTGCAATGGAGCTCCCCAAAAAAATTTCTCTTCTCGAGTCAATCTACTTAGTTTTTATTAACTCGAGGCTCTTTATTATTTATATCACTTTATTTTATTATTATTTTATATTTATTTTTATTATTTATTCAGTTTTGATGCTTTATTACATTGCCTTTTATGAGGTAATTCATAGACCATACATATTGGAATCATATATCATTGATATTTTTGTTCTTTCTTTCTCTCATCCTTTCATTTATCTACATCTCTTTATTTTTGCTTCACAACCCAACCCATAAATAAGATTATTTCCATAAATAATCTTTTTTATAGAAAAGATTTTAGTTGCAGTTGCTGCAACTATATGATTGATCCACTCATCTCATATAGTGACTGTTTCTTGGGATATTGATATTACGAAGCAATAAGTTAGTTATTAGTTTTTTTATTATACTTATTATTATACTTATTAAGTTAAGTTTAAGTAACTTATTAAGTTTAAGTAGGGGTCAGTCTTTTTTTTTAATCCCAACTCTTAACTCTAAATAAAAATTAACGAGTCACACACTAAGCATAGCAATTCTAACAAATGGTCAATCGAATTTTTATTTAACCTTATAGAATTGGAATTGCTCATTTTTGTTTGATTTAATGGAAAAAGAATGAACAAGTTTGTGATTTTTTGTTCTATCACTGAATAGAAAGGAAAGACAAATAAAAGTCTATTATTGCTCCTCCCAAAATATCCAAATTTTGATGCCTAATACTCCATAAATAGTTCGAATTGTATAGGAACAATGATCAATTTTAGCGCGAATTGTTTGTAAGGGAACTCTCCCCTCTCTGATCCATTCGACACGTGCAATTTCTTTTCCGTTGATACGCCCTGCAATTTGCACTTGAATTCCTTTTGTATCTGTTTGTTCAGCTAATTCAATAGCTTTTTTCATTGCCTTTCGGAATGAAACTCTATTTTTTAATTGTAAAGCTATATATTCCGCAAGAATATTAGGTTGCCCATAGGGTTTTTCCACTTTTGTAATAGCAATATTGAGTCTCCGGTTCACAGAATTCAATTTTTTTTGTATATTCACCTGTAATTCTTCGATGCTTCCTGTTTGGCCCTCTATTAAGAAATTAGGAAATCCAATATAGATTATGACCTGAATCAAATCGATCCTTTTTTTAATTTCTATCCGTGCAATTCCTTCGAAACC